GATGGCCCGAGACTGAATAAACGACTATCTCCTCTAGATGGAAGAATATTTTCTTTGAAAAGTAGTTTTGTCCCATCTGCTAAAGCTTGAAGAATTCCGAAAGGACCCGCGTATTCGGGTCCAATACGTTGTTGTATCCCTGCAGATATTTCTCTTTCTAACCAAACAATTACTAGTACACCTAGTGTGATTCCTAATACAAGAATGAAAATAGGGATAAGCATCCATATAATCCCATAGACTTCTTTTAAGGATCCCAATCTGAAAAAAGAATTGATAGCTTGTATTTTTGTTGTATCAATTATCATTTCAACGATCAACTTCTCCCATAATAATATCTATGCTACCTAGTATCGTCATAATATCAGCCAATTTCATTCTTTTAACTAACTGCGGAAGAATTTGCAAGTTGATAAAACCCGGCGGTCTAATTTTCCATCTCCAAGGAAAAACACTCCGATCTCCTATCAGAAAAATGCCTAATTCTCCTTTTGGTGCTTCGACTCTTACATAAAGTTCTTGCTTGGACAATTCAAAAGTAGGAGAGGGTTTTTTACTAATAAATCGATATTCAAAATCATTCCATTCAGGGTCTTTTATTCTATCAAAGCGGCGGCTTTCTAAATTCTCATAGGGTCCCCCTGGAATTCCTTCCAGAGCCTGCTGGATAATTTTTATAGATTCTGTCATTTCGCCAATTCGTACTAAATACCGAGCTAATGAATCCCCCTCTTTTTGCCATTGAATCTCCCAATCAAATTCCTCATAACACTCATAACGATCAACTTTACGAAGATCCCATTGTATTCCGGAAGCTCGTAGCGTTGGTCCCGATAAACCCCAGTTTAATGCCTCTTCTCCGCCAATAATGCCTACGCCCTCAACCCGTTCTAAAAAAATAGGATTCCGTGTAATAAGCTTTTGATATTCAGCAACCCCGGTTAAAAAATAATCGCAAAAATCCAAACATTTATCTATCCAGCCATGAGGTAGATCAGCAGCGACTCCTCCGATACGAAAAAAATTATGCATCATGCGCATGCCGGTAGCAGCTTCAAATAGGTCATATATCAATTCTCGTTCTCGAAAAATATAGAAGAAAGGAGTCTGCGCCCCAATATCTGCCATAAAAGGACCAAGCCATAACAAATGGGAAGCGATACGACTCAACTCCAACATAATAGCTCTGATATAGCTAGCCCTTTTAGGTACTTGAATATTCCCTAGCTGTTCGGGCCCGTTTACGGTTATTGCTTCTGTGAACATAGTAGCTAAATAATCCCAACGTGTTACATAAGGCAAATATTGTATAATTGTTCGATTTTCCGCAATTTTCTCCATCCCTCTATGTAAATAACCCAATACTGGTTCGCAGTTAATAACATCTTCACCATCGAGAGTAACGATCAGTCGAAGAACACCATGCATTGATGGGTGGTGAGGGCCCATATTAACTATCATGAGGTCTTTTCTTGTAGTTGGTGGAATCATAAGTTTTTCTCGAGTCATTCTTCCATGCATTGCTGAAAGTAAAAAGAAAGAAGTTCATCAAAATTTAAACGACTAAGCGCAAATGGTCTCACGCTTCAAATTAACGAGTTTTTATCTCTCGAATATCCAACTCCCCAATTAATTCTTTATAGCGCCCCCTATTTATTTTTGACAAATAGGCCAGCAGTCGTTGACGTTTTCCCAAAATTTTTCGCAAACCTCGCTGAGATGAAAAGTCTTTTTTGTGCAATTCCAAATGTGAAGTGAGTTTCCTTATTTTAGTGGTGAAACTGAATACTTGAAATTCAACAGACCCCCTGGTTTCTTTGTTTTCTTTTTGAGAAATAACCGAAATCGATGAATTTTTTACCATAAAAAAACGCCCCTTGCCCTTTTTACAGATATGGATTTTACCGATCAGTAATAATAATAATGCCATTAATTTGAATGTGGTATATACAAGAATCTAATCAAAATTTCTTTATGAACTCCTAATTTCCTGAATTCAAATCAATCAATCCAATTTAAAATTGGTTTTCTATAGGAATAGAAAAGGTTGGTACATTTTTGGATCGAAGAATTTAGACCTAAAATAAAGAAGGTTTCGTTGATTCATTTCGAGATCGAATTCACACATTATTCATTTGATATTGGATACTAGAATGAAATATGAGATAAGACATGTGATCTGTGTATTTGTTTGTTTTCATATACCTTATTATATATATAGGGTATAGGATATACAGAAAAAGTGTATTATCAAAAAATTTTCAATCGTGGATACATCTGTATCCTTAACATACCGAAACGGCTGCCATTATTGGTATCAAACCAATAACGATTCATACAAGCTAAATCTTCTAATCGATAATTAGGCCAAAGAAAGAGCTTTAATTTCATTAATTGATTTTTATCTCTATCAAGATGGTTATTGTCATGTGCAACTTGGCTGCTATTTTTTACGTTCCAAAATACCGGATTTTCGTCTATATAATTTCTCTTTTTTGAATTGAAACAAATTAGAATTCTCAATTTTCTACGACGTCTAAAGGATAAAATATTTTCGGGAACAAGTAAATCAAAATGATTTTTGTCTCTATTTCCAGTTATTCTTTGATGTAGTGAAATAGTTTCAGCAAAATTATTCTTAGAAGCATGTCCTTGCTCTTGGTATTTTTGATGCTTATTCTTATAAACCAACGAAATACCCACGGTTTGATACATAATAAATTGCCCATCTTTTTGTTCAGACAGCCGAATGGGTTCTAGAATAAATACTCCCTTCTTCATAAATTCTGAAAGAGTTAAATTATTATTAATCATCATTATATCCAAACTCATTTGTTTCTTTTGAATCGAGGATATAGTAATTTTTTTTGAATCTATCAGTTTACGCAGGAGACAATATACATTGATATTATTGATCATTCTTTCATTCAAAGTCTCATCCCATCGCAATTGAAAAAGCAAATAACGTTTCAGGAACAAACGGAGTTCTGCTTTCGTGTATTGTTTTTTATTTTTCCCTTTTTTAATGTTTGATCTTTCATAATTTTCTTCAATATCTTTTTGGGGTGAGAGGACGGATCGCCGCTCTCCTCGACTTGTCGGTTCTTTTTCTTCTTGATTTCGATGCTTTTTATTTGATGCTATCAAAAAATTGCCTTTTTCATTGATCTTTTTATTTTCACTTCTATTGAAATTTAAAAGAAGTAATTTGCTTGGTATAAACCAAGGTTTCATTTTATATGTCTTATAAAGTAACAAAAATTCTGGGAAGAACCAAAGTTCCAGATTGGATATGGGATGCTTTAGCATTTTTTCATTCATTCCCATCCAATCGCAAAACCCCTTGTGAGAGTTTGGTAAATTGATCTCTGGGATCTTAAGATAAAAAAAATCTTTTTTAGAAATTATTTGAGAATTTTTAGTACGAATTTGAGTATTTTGATTCCTATTGGTATCGATTATGATCCAGGACTCAATATCGACTTTTTGTATAAGATCCAATTTAAAAATTTTCCAATCAAAATATTTTCTATCGGCCGGTTTTTCCATATGGATCGTTCCTAGATCATTTTTAATAGGGATGTTCCTTAGCATATCAAAAAAATTTTTTTTAGGCGTGTTATAATAAATTTCTTGGTTCGTATTTCCTTCAAAGGGAGATCCATAAAAAAAGCATTTCGTTTTCTTTTCATAATGAATAAATTTATATGATAAAAGATCAGATCGATAGTATTTTAGAAAATTATCTTTTTGATTAGATAATAAATATACTTCAAATTGTTTTTGTTTTTTGGAATTCATTAATGGGTTTTTTTCATATGAATGCCGTTTGCTAAAATTTGCCTTTTTAACTATACGATGCTGACGAAATGTATTTCGCCATTTTTCTGGTATTAATCTAGACCATCCAATCTGAGATAAATGGTATTGATAATGTCCTCTTAACCAGCTTTTACATGGATTCATTTCATAACTCGGAAGTTTGTTATCTGCTGATTTCGAATCAAGCATTCCTTGTGTTTCAAAAGAATCCTTTATTTTAGCCTTAAGGAAAAAGGGGATTCCTTGATATTGAACAACAAATCTTAACGAGTTACTAACTTGGATTTTTCCTAATTTGTAAAATACATCTGGTTGTGTCACGTAGGATAAGTCATAAAAAATATGTGAATTTGCTTTAATATTACTAATATTATCAAGTGCCTTTATTATACTCGAAATAGATTGAATTCCAGTTTGATTTTTTTTATTAATTATTTCTTGTTTTCTTTCATTATTGTAAATGGATTTCTCAATAATTTTTTTTGTTAATTTAAGAAAAAGTTCTGTATTTATTCTGGGAATATTAATGATATATAAAAATATATCTGTGTATATTTTTTCAATGAAAAATTTTACAAAAGGGGATAATTTACAGAATAATTGAGCATTTCGTCTTTTTAACATTTTTACCATTTGTTGTTTTTCTAATTTTTTAGCATTATAACTTGTAGCACTAAGATTATTTATTCTTGGAGTTACTTTTTGTTTCTCTTTTGTGATTCTTTCTATTTGATTTCGAATTGTACTTGTTCTATCAGTCAGATCCTTCATTTTTTTTTCTGTCAATGAAGAATTTGTCCAACTCGGAGATGCAATTTGAATTTGACTAAATGATTCGTGAATTATTTGATTGTTTATTATGGAATCTTTTTCTTCTTTAATTTTGCTTGATTTATCGACTCCGACTTCTCTTAATCTAAATAATAGAATTGGATTTACTTTGGAAAGTTCTTTTATTATTCTTTTTATAAAAAAAACACTTTTGATAACCCATTTTTTGGTTTCTTTTGAAACTTTTCGATGTAATTTTGTTTTTACTTTGAAAACTGTTCGAACTCGAAAATACTTCTTTTTAAATTTTCCAATTTTTTTTCCGAATTCCTTTAAAATGGGTTTAAAAAAAGAAGGTTTTTTTCGGGGTGAACAAAAGGGGAGGTCAGTTTCCATTCCCCAAACTGTTAAAAAACAAAAATCACCTTTTTCGTTTTTCTTTTTCATCAGATCTTTCTGAGAGGATCGTGGTTTCGATTTTTGCGAAGGTTTCAGACAGAAAGGAAATAAGATTTGTATTTGAATACCATCTGTCAACCAATTTTTTGGAAATTCGGTTTCGGATAATGGAAAACCATTATAGGTGCATTTAATATAGATCTCTTTATTCCATTCTTGGAAATCCTCAGACCATTCAGGACGTTGCAATAGGAATATACGTCCAATATTTTTGGCAATTATCAATGAAGGTAATAGAATATATTTTCTAAAAAAAGATTGAGTTAGTAACACGCAACCTCTTATTCCTTGTGCAAATGGAATACGATTCCAATCCTCTGCGACTTTTATTCGTGCTTTTTCCTTTCTTTTGTTGCTTTCTTGTTTTTCTTCTCTTTTTGTTTGTTCTTTTGTATATTCTACAAGTTTGAATGCTTCCCCCAATCCATTTTTAAAAATTAGTTTAATCAACCCGGAAATATTAAAAGAAAAGGGAGGGGATTTTTCTAGTCTCCCCAAAAAAAGGGGGGACTTCGCATTTGCTTGAAACAATTCGAAAATAACCACTTTACGCCTTTGAGCCCGCATAGAACCTTTGATTATACCGCGCCGAAAGTCTGATTGTTGTGAATAGCGTATTAAAGTCACGTCGGTTTTTATATCGGCCATTTTACTATTCGTAGTATTAGGAGTATCCTTGGTAGCAGTCAAAATGACTATACGCTTGCCCTTTCTTGAACGAATTTCATGACCTATTGGTATGTCTTCTTTATATTTTCTTGATTGTTGTTCTAAATCGGTGATTAATTTGTATGACCATCGAGGGACTTTTTTATTGATTTCTTTTATTCTAATCGATTTTCTGTTAATTTTTTGACCATTAGCATCAGTTACAATTTTATTTAAATTTAATAAATAATTAAAATATTTTGTTTCTTTTTGAAAATCTATTTTTCCTTTTGAAAATAAATAAAGGCTACTCAGATTTAGATTCGTAGATCCTGATTCTTTAACAAATTTACTAATAAAAGTTAAAAAATTAACTAATGATTTTTTCTCAAATCTATTTATTTTTTGTTCAAATTCTTCGTAATCAGTATCCGGGAGAAGTATACCGTGAATCCGGTTTATCCCAAACTCATCTAGTAAATTTTCTATCAAAGTTTTTTTTAGGGTTGAGGGCGAAGCGCTTTTGTAGATTGTTTTCCGATATGATCCGTTCAGGAAAGGATCATACCTTTTTGATAAGTATTCTTTTGTAGAATGGTCATTACACAATCGAGTCCGTGTTTCGAGTATATTCAAATAAATATTTTCTTTGTCTAAAGCTTTAATTCGATTTAGAAACTCGTTGTTCAAATTTTTCTCTTTTTGTTTATTGGTATCAACCCAAGGGTTGTATAGTTCATTAAATGAAAATTTTTCGATTGTAGGCGGGGATATCCTTTTTTTTATCATTTCCAAAAAAATGGATAAACTCGGAGGATATGTAAAAGAGATTCTTTCTTTTCCATCACTTTGACATATGTCAAAAAAATATTGTGACATCTCATTTCGGACAGCCTTGTCAAATCGTTTATTTTTTATGTATCGAAATGGTCGATTCCATCGCTTCGAATCAAAAAGAATAGTTACAAGAGGTTTGTCAAAGACTTTGTTTTCAGTTTTTTGATCAAATATTTTCCATCTTGAATTATCCTGA